GATTTAGCCAATGATCCAACCAGAGGCATAATTGGAACAATACTATCAAACTTCTTAATAGCATTATCGATTAAAAATGTATTTTCTAGCATTTGACCGCGTACCATTGAAGGCTTTAGCCGCACACTTGAACGATAACCCAGAAAGTCAAGGGAATGGTTGGATAATTGGTTTATTTTTATATAAATCCTTCCTGGGTGAGACCACAGGTAAAAATAAGATTTCCAGAAATTGACAAAGTAATATTTCCATTTAGTCATCAAAAGAAACGTCCCTTTTGAAGCAAGAATTGCTTTTCCTTGATACCTAACATAATGCATGAAAGAATCTTTGAACAACCATAAATTAACTTGAAAAGCCCTGGCAAAGACTTCTGCAAAATGCTCTATTTTTCCATAGAAATATATTCGTTCAATAAGGGCTCCAGAAGATATTGATCGTAAGTGAGAAGATTGGTTACGGAGAAAGAGGAAGCCAGATTCATATTCACATACATAAGAAGTATATAGGAAGAAGAATAGTCTGTGATTTCTTTTTGAAAAAAAAGAACTGGCTTTCTTTGAATTTGAAGTAATAATACTATCCCAATTATGACACTCATGAAGAAAGAATCTTAATAAATGCAAAGAGGAAGCATCTTTTATCCAATAGCGAAGAGCCTGAACCAAGATTTCCAGATGAGCTGGGTAAGGTATTAGTATATCTAATACATAATTTAAATGTGAAAAGTTGTCCTCTAAAAAAGAAAATATTGAATGAATTGATCGTAAATTATCGGATTTCACTACCCCTTTCCTTTCTAGGGAAGATATTAATCGCAGAGACAATGGAATTTCCATAATGGTTGAAGAAACCTCTGACATTACTTGCGAATAAAAACTCTTGTTGTGCCCCAAAAATGGAGTCTGTTTAGAATCATTAACATAAAGAATAAAATGATTCTGTTGATACATTCGAATGATTAAACGTTTCACAATTAGTAAACTGGATTTATTGTCATAACCTGCATTTTCCAACAAAATCGATCCATTTAAACCATGATCATGAGCAAGTACATAAATATACTCCTGAAAGATAAGGGGATATAAGAAGTAGTGAGATCTATCTAGCCCTAAATAGCTTTGGAATTTATCCATTTGAAATTTGATTTAAATTAAATTAAGGGTAGAGGATTTTGGGGGTTATAAATGATACATAGTGCGATACAGTCAAAACAAGGTATTATAGTACAAACCGAATAGATACCTCGGATACAGATAAAATTCTCAACAGATTCTCTATCCTATCTTTTTCCTTTGTTTTCATTATAGGATAACAAGATGATTAGAAATCCTTTACTTTTTTCAACCCAATCGCTCTTTTGATTTTGGAAATTTTTTTATCAATATACTGTTTCTTATACACATACTTCTCCATTATGGAATGGAGGATGGTAATATTTAGGATTCATTAAAAAATCAAGAATACATTCCTGGGAGAAAGCCTTCCCGTATTGGGCACTAATATTTTTTTAACGTCTAATTAGATCGGGTAATCATTCAAATTAAGAACGGAAGCTCGTTGCTTTTTCTTTCCCTATAATCAAAATGAAATTAATTGAAGCCATGGGGCCCTATCCATTTCTTAATTCGACCCAACTTAAAATTGACTTCTATTTGCCCCTTTGAATAATTTAAACGAAGGCTTTGTCTTGAGCCGGAAAGAATAAAATATTCTCAGAACTCTTAATTGATACGACATGCTATTTTTTCCATTCATTCCCTTTGAGGATCAGTCGTGGTCTTCCAAACTTTACCGATGGTATGGACGAATCCTTCGCTTCATCTAAATGTGTAAAAGATCCTAGCCGCACTTAAAAGCCGAGTACTCTACCGTTGAGTTAGCAACCCACATAGAAAAAGGATATGTAGATACAATCAGAATAAACAGAATAAAAAAATGATTAAATCAAACCATAAATCTACGTAATCTACGAAAAAATTTCCCGAAAAAGAAATCAATCAAAAGAAAGAAATGTAAAAAATGCTGGACTATCCCCTATTTCTAGGTTATCCACTTTTTCAACCAAAAATCCGAGTAGCAACGCTAATCCAACGAACCCATCATTTGAATCAACAGGTAAAAAATCAAACCTAAAACCTATGGGACAGAAATCAATAGAGCTGCTTATCACGATGAATTATATTTGTTCGATACAATATTGTCAATATAAAGGTTAATAAAAGAATACGATGGAAAAAGTACAAGAACTCAAATTGAAAAAAAGGAAAAAAAAAGACTTGTGTTGGATTGGCACTGAATATGCATATATACTAAAATTTTTAGTTTAGGTGGAGAATAAATAAAGATAAAGTAGAAAAAGGATTTATGCAATCAATAGTGTATTGAATCCATATATAATAAGTCGAATAACGAACTTCGATTCCTTGTTTCTTACTTGGTATTAGAGTTCGAATGAAAACTGCAGGTAATGTCAGAATTTTCTATATTTGTAAGGATCCACCAAATAAGGTTTACTTAGAAAAAGATTCTATAAAAGCAATGATAAATAGATACGAAGATAGCAAGAAAATAAGTAGAGCAAGAAAAAAAATAAGGAAATAAAAAAACATAGTATAGAAAAGATATCCAAAATGATATAGAAATCACTATCCTATCCTTAGTTTTTATTTCCTTAATTTAATTGAATTTCATTTGATTAGAGCAAAGTTCCTTAAAAACCTCTGCCTTTTTTAAAATATCCTGAACAGTTCCTGTAGGCTGAGCGCCTTTTTCAAGGAAATAGAGAATAGCGGGAACGTTTAAATAAGTTTGATTCTTGATAGGATCATAAAAACCCACTTTCCGAAGATCTCTTCCTTCTCTTCGGGATCGAACATCAATTGCAACGATTCGATAGACGGCTCATCGGGATAGATGTAGATGAAAAAGAAACCCCCCCCTAGAACCGTATAAGAAGCTTTCTCCTCGTACGGCTCGAGAAAAAATGATTAGAAGTTTTGTCTATGGATAAAATTATAATAAATAGGAAAGGACTCCATAAAAAAATTAGTCTATAATTTAACTCATAGTCATTTTTTTTTTTTTTTTTTTAGCTTTCTTCCTGAAAAAAAATCATTTGTACTCATAACTCAAGTTCAAGAATTCTAAAATATCTTTAAAATATCTTAAAGATATTAATCTTTTTATTTTTTGAGTGGTCTTTAACCCTCCCTTTTTCGTCTCGTTTAAAATAGATTTGGATTCTGTATTTGGATCCGTGAGACAATTGAAGTGGCGTTTCCTTGTTCTGGGATCCTTTATCTTGGTTTTAAATCATTGGGTTTAGACATTACTTCGGTGCTTCTTAACCCTTTCAAAATGGTAGCAACATACCCCTTTTTGTGATTTCTTTCTATCAAAGAATCATACCGATGGTTTATTCGTGCACGATACACCGTGAATCGAAAAGTTTTAGCCGTTCCAACAAAAATTTTTGGATTTTCAAATTTGTTTAAAATTTGCTCGAATCGGATCCTTTCGATTTCTATATCGAAGATATACTTACGAAGTTGTTCCAATTTATTGATTGGCATTAACCCTAGATCGTTGCCCCTGAGAAATTAATCAATACTTTCTACTCGAGCTCCATCGCAAACTATTTACATTACAATTACAACCCAATAAAAAAAGAAGGGTTCTAGTAGAATAGAAAAACGACGTCGAGCCAAGAGCACCTTCATTCCTATATAAAATGGTGGATGTAAGAATAAGAATCCACAACGGATCGTGTCCTTCAAGTCGCACGTTGCTTTCTACCACATCGTTTTAAACGAAGTTTTACCATAACATTCCTCTAATTTCGAACCGGTATGGAATTGATTCAATTATGGAATCATGAATAGTCATTGGTTCAGTCGGTACAGAGACATAGTTATTTCTCTTTTTTCTTAGCTACAGCTACATAGATAATCAATATTTTTATGAATAAATATTAGCAAGACCCCGGCTTTTTTGTATGAATGGAACATTTTGATATAAATCTCTATCTCAAAAAATGTCTAACAGAAATATCCAGAAATCTAAATAGAGAAATAACATAACTAACAGAAATCACACGAATAAAGAAATTCTAAATAAATAAATTCTATTTGACTCTGCCTCTTCAAGTGACTCAATAAGATAGACTTACTAATTCCAACTTCCCAAAACTTCCCAAAGATTCAATCCATAAAGAATCATTACAAATCTTTCTACTTGAAAAAGTTTCTTACTTCTATATCATGATTTGAGCCAAGTTTTACAGTAAAGACTCCATTTGATTATCATAATAAAGATCATTTTTTCTTTTCGAATGGAATTCTCAATGATGTAAAGCAAATAATCTAAATAGATCGAACAATGAAAATAAATATAATTGTTAAATATTTAAAATGAAAATAAATATAATTGTTAAATATTTAAATTTTCATTTTTTAAGTAAGTATGAAAACCCTTTTTCACAAAAATAGAAAGACTTTTTGTCACTGAAATAGGATAACAATACATACCTGATAACAATACATACCTATAGGCTAAGCACTTCCTCTTTTATATGTATTTTCATATTTGAACCTGAGGTTAAGTAATCTTTCTACATCTCATCTTATCTTTATCAAAAGGGTTTAGTTACTTTTGCATGTCATTTGAACTCGATTTAGTTCAGTTTGTGAAAAATTCAGATATGATTCCGAAAAGAATCATTCAAAATAAAAAAAAGAAAGAGGAATACTATTCTATCCAATATTAGACCGTGAAACAGAACCTTGTTGAACAAAAAAGAAGTATTCGGGTACAGGGGATATGCTCTGGGACGGAAGGATTCGAACCTCCGAATAGCGGGACCAAAACCCGTTGCCTTACCGCTTGGCTACGCCCCATTTCTATTTTTATTGGACACTAATACTAATAAAGAATAATATTGGTATTAAGTGTTCGTCAATTCCAGTCCAACTATCTATAGAAAACCTTTCTTCTTTATAGAATTTATTATAGATATTATAGATTCGTTGCTAGGATTTTGACATGTGTATATCTAGAATTCAACTTAATTTATTGATCATTACATATAATTCAATTAAGATATTGTATGAAAGTATGATTTCTTCTAGTCTCCTTTGAGAATTGGAGGATTTTTGATTGAGTGGAAAAAGAAGGATTTTTTTGTCTACCTTACTTTCTTCATTTTTCCTTATATCAATAACTCAATCAAAATGCAATTATCTCGACGAAAAAAATGTCTGTTATGCTTAATATCTTTAGTTTGATCTGTCTTAATTCTGCCCTTTATCCGAGTAGTCTTTTCTTCGCCAAATTGCCCGAAGCCTATGCTTTTTTGAATCCAATCGTAGATGTTATGCCAGTAATACCCCTGTTCTTTTTTCTTTTAGCCTTTGTTTGGCAAGCTGCTGTAAGTTTTCGATAAGATCTTTAATAGTATCTTATAGAATTCATGTAGAATTCATGATTTATTCGAGAAAAATGATAACATTTGATAAGATCAAATAAGTCTGACAGTATGAACCTTCAATTCAAACATTGAAATGATCGAATAGCCGTGAGAAATCCGGCTCGCTCCATTTCCCGATTTTAATCCTTTTTCCTTTCCGGCAAAATACCTTATTAGCTTAGGGTCGCTTACAACATCTAATTGGGGGTATGAAAGTGATTTCTGGTAATCAAAGACTCTTTTGAAAAATTTCAACTTCACAACTTCATTTGAATTTCTGAACATTCTTTTCTATTTTAGAATTCATTTCTTGGTGTCAAAATAAGATATGTGATATAAAAATGGAGGATCTATTATCTTTTCTTTTCTCTCGTTTTTCTTTTTCAAAAAATGATCTTGGAGGTTGTGTAATGCTTACTCTCAAACTTTTCGTTTACACAGTAGTAATATTCTTTGTTTCTCTCTTCATCTTTGGATTCCTATCCAATGATCCAGGACGTAATCCTGGACGTGAAGAATAAATTGTTTTTCTTGCTTTATTTTACAATTTTCTTCATATTTTTATTTTCTTTTAGCTATTCCACACACTTAACTAGAAAAAAAATAGAAAGTCATCAACGGAAAGAGAGGGATTCGAACCCTCGGTACGAATAACTCGTACAACGGATTAGCAATCCGCCGCTTTCGTCCACTCAGCCATCTCTCCCAATTGAAAAAGATAATTACTATGTTACATTACACATCAAGTAAGGATTAAATTAAGTATTTCTTTCACATTCTTTATCGTTATTATAGAATTAGCAATTCCATTTAGATGCTCGAAAGATCAAAATAGAAAGATAAAAAAAGAAGACCTTCTTGCTTTTATTTTATTCGAAGTGCCTTTTTGGCCTGGCCCGGTCAATACCCAGCCGGGCCTTTTTTTGTTACAAAAAATTCCCTTCATTTTTTTATTTATAGGCAACATACTCTAAATAGCCAATTTAGTACCCGTGTAACAATTTCCGTTCTGGGGTTTACATATACTTATCATTTTTGTTATAATGGAAATTGAGAAGGATTTTTGATTCAAAAGAATAAATCAAGAAAAGGATAAATCAAGTATGTATCAATTTGTATTTTCTTATGTCGTTTGGCAAACCAAATTTTAGATTCAAATCCAAGAATCATTGACGAATTCTCAGTCAACGAATATCCCGTTTGTCATAAATTTTGGTTTTTTTGAGTGAAAATATACATTTGATTTTTCAATAGAAAAGTGAGGGGAAGCTTTTTGGCATTGTGTGTTTTGAGATACTATACAATCAATCGAAGGGACAATCAAAAGGGGAAAAGGGTTTTTTTCTAATTTTGATAAGTTTAGTTAGAAAAAGGATTCAAAAGGGGATGCAAGTACAATAAACTAAAATTGAGTAATCCAACAAAAAAGGTAAAAATTTCTCCTATTGTGTATCGTTTTGGCGGCATGGCCGAGTGGTAAGGCGGGGGACTGCAAATCCTTTTTCCCCAGTTCAAATCCGGGTGCCGCCTCATCAGCAAACGAATCGGAATCTCTTATTCTGTTCTGCTGATATAACTCAACCTAATTTTACCCAGCCAGAACAGAATAAGGGGACTGTTAATACTTGGTTGATTCTAAACATCCGTTCTGGGGATTTTGTAAAAGATTGGAAATCGGAAATCTTTGAATCCAAAATGAAAAGAAAGATTTGATTTTAATGTTTGATTTTAATGGTCGAAGCAAGACTTCCCGATTCCTTTCTACTACTAATGTAATGTCTACTTATTGGGTCTTGATTGGAGATAATTTAACTACTGGTTGGGGGAAGTTCTTTCTATTTCTATACTGTGTAATCTACATATATAGGCTCGCGAGAATCTCTGAGTGTTCAGGCATTCAATCACTATTAGATTGAGATGGATAATTTATAGAAAAAAACATGAAAAAAATGATTCTTTTTTTTTTTTTTTTTAACCTCTCGTCAAAAGTATAATATACTATCTCCCAACTCCTTCAGAGAGACAATCGGGAAAGGGTACGGATTAGATCAAATAGGAAAAAGTTTGTAATAGATAGCAATTGATTTATTTTTACTTTGAAGGGCAAGAAAAAAAGGAATGTGCCCTCTTATTTTATTACTAGATGTTCCATTAGTAACATTCCTTTGTAGTTTTGATTTTTTATTTTACTTGTGTTTAGTCTTTCCCGATTATAAATCATATAGAAATTTTTGAAATGGATTTTTTGATTGGTTCATCAATAGTGTTCGCCCAGAATCCCTTTTTGACTCTGGACCATTTATTCTACTATTATTAGTGAGCAATAATGGAATAATTCTATCATAGAGATAAGGGACATAATTCACATGGATATAGTAAGTCTCGCTTGGGCTGCTTTAATGGTAGTCTTTACATTTTCCCTTTCACTCGTAGTATGGGGAAGAAGTGGACTTTAGAAGCACTCCTAATTTAGTTGAGGAATGAAACGGTATCAATTGTTTTATAGATCGTTCTGCAACGCATTTTTGATTTGAATTGAAATCATTTTCAAATCAAAATATCTTCGTTTCCAAATTCCATTGGATTATAGTGGATCAATGTATTCTATAACAGTAAAACAAAACAATTATTTCAGATTCATCGGAATAAATAGATGTATCAAAGAAATAGAATTGGGTCCTACGTAAATTCCATATATGGATTAATAACTACATATATTGAAGATAGAAGCTAATATAGTATACCAACTTTATTAGAAACAATTTTATACACTACTATAACACTAATAGAGAGTATGATAAGTAAGAAATCAATTTCTTACTTACCATACTCTCGGATCTCATAGAATACCGCCGATTATAGCCCGTTGATTTCATTTAAGGCGCAAAAAAAAATAGAATACTTTTCATTTGATTTCTTCAACTATTGATAAGAATTCAGAAGTCAAGTTTCATTTAAAGTAATTAATCATTTTGACTGGCTGTTTTTACGTAAATTATAAGTAGAAAAGCAGTAGGAATTAAAATGAACAGTGCAGTAGCAATAAATGCAAGAATATTTACTTCCATAATCTCATCGTTTTTTTTTTTTCAAAATAACTCGGGATTTAATCCCATAGAGATGATAAATCTTTCACCTGTCAATTCAATGAATGCATTACCTATCGATGATCTTGAATCGGATCAATATCATGAATAACAATATCTGAGCTATTCAATTAATTCGTCGTCGAGAATTGAATAGTATAACATACGAACATCTTTTATCCATACTGAATCCAAAATGGGATTCCCGGACCAATCAAAAACCCCTTTACTTTATTTATCCTTCTTTTCTTTATTTTCTATAACCTACCTTCCTTAGGTCTTCCTTATAGAACCATCAAACGAACTCTAACCACCCGCCCCAACTACAAAAACCCAACAAACAATACAAGCGAAGTGGAAAAAGAGAGGAATTAGGTTCTAAATTTTAATGATCTAAATTTCTTTGGAAGACAAATAAGTATGAGAAAGATGAGTCGCGGGAGAAAAGATGGAATATTCTATCAACTTCACTATTTTAGTTATTTTTTAGTTTAGGGTTTGTTCTTTCTTCGACAGAATCCTGAAAAAAAGAAGGGAAACCCCTTCGGAATTCAATTATGCTCTCTGTCCCTTCTTTCACAGAAAATCGAGAGGCGAATTGATGTACTTATTGGATCCGTCGGGACTGACGGGGCTCGAACCCGCAACGTCCGCCTTGACAGGGCGGTGCTCTTGCCTATTGAACTACAATCCCAGGGAAATAAGAAGAGATCTAGCAGAAATTTTGGATTCTTTTTTATTCTCTCGTATCAGGTATTTTTTCGTATCAGGTATTTTTTAAGAACAAGAGGGTTCTACCATCTGATAGTAGATTGACAAATTGTTGGGCCGAGCTGGATTTGAACCAGCGTAGACATATTGTCAACGAATTTACAGTCCGTCCCCATTAACCACTCGGGCATCGACCCAACGCCTAATTCATTTTAGACGTTCCATAATCAACTTCCTTTCGTCTCCCAGGCAGATTTGACAAATACATATCACTTTATATAAAATACAAAGTCCCACTGAGTAGACTATTAGAAGGACTTGACAAAGATGGATCACTTGATAGAAAATCCCACTCCTATAGTCTTGAGTATTGGTATACCCCTAGAGGGACTTGAACCCTCGTTTTCTCCGTGAAAGAGAGAGGTCGTAACCACTGGACCATAGGGGCCTTTGGCCACCTTACCTTAATATAACTCAGACCTTTTGGAGATGTGAATCAAACCGAAAAACTCGTTAACTATTCTGGAGGTTAATGGTAATCAAATCAAACTTTACCATTCAATTACAACCTTGAAACTTGATTTCATTGGTCTTTCTCGTCTTTATATCTCTCATTCACAAAGGGTTCTGCGTTGGATCCAAGATCCTTTACTATCCAGTGGATTCAAGGTGCTTTACCAAAATAGTATTTGACCACTTAAATTATATTGCGCCCTAAGTCATACTGTCAATTGAC